ATTTTCATAGGAGAGAAAAAAATTTATTTTTTTTGATGCGAATTTGACACGACATAGTTAGAGTAGAAAGCCCAATTATATTTCTAATTAGATATTATTTATTTCAAATTGGATATTTTTTATTGGAAAGAGGGTTCCATCAAATTCATATCTAGTGAAGCGCTAATCTGGAGTCTCACAAAAGAAAAAAAATCCCTTTTTGAATACTAACGCTCCTTATTAGTTAATAATCCTGGTGATTGGATTTATATGTTTATTTTGACAGAAAAAGAGATTCAAATAAAAGATTTTTCATCGAATGACTATTCATCTATTGTATTTTCATACAAATTAAGGGGTAAGAAAACTCTATGGAAAGACGGTGGTTCAATTCGATACTGTTTAAGAAAGAATTCGAACGCGGATGCGGGTTAAGTAACTCAACAGGTAGTCTTGGTCCTATTGAAACTACCAGCGAAAGTGAAGATTCTAATCGAAATCAGATGAAGAAAAATATTTATAGTTGGGGCGGTCATGACAATTCTAATTACAGTAATTTATTGAGCGTTAAGGACATTCGGAATTTCATCTCTGATGAAACTTTTTTAGTTAGGGATAATAATGGGAACAGTTATTCCATATATTTTGATATTGAAAATCATATTTTCGAGATTGACAATGGTCATTCTTTTCAGAGTGAACTAGAAAGTTCTTTTTCTAGTTATCTAAATAATGGATCTAACAGTGACGATTTCCACTATGATCCTTACATGTATGATACTCAATATAGTTGGAATAATTACATTAATAGTTGCATTGACAATTATCTTCAGTATCAAATCTTTGTTGATACTGACATTGTAAGTGGTAGTGACAATTACAGTAACAGTTACATTTATAGTTCCATTTGTGGTGAGATTGAGGGTTCCAGTATAAGAACCAGCACGAATGGCAGCGATTTAACTATAAGAGAAAGTTCTAATGATCTGGATGTAACTCAAAAATACAGGCATTTGTGGGTTCAATGTGAAAATTGTTATGGATTAAATTATAAGAAATTTTTTAAATCAAAAATGAATCTTTGTGAACAATGCGGATATCATTTGAAAATGAGTAGTTCAGATAGAATCGAACTTTTGCTCGATCCGGGTACTTGGGATCCTATGGATGAAGACATGGTTTCTCTGGATCCGATTGAATTTCATTCGGAGGAGGAGCCTTATAAAGATCGTATCGATTCTTATCAAAGAAAGACAGGATTAACCGAGGCCGTTCAAACAGGCATAGGCCAACTAAATAATATTCCCGTAGCAATCGCGGTTATGGATTTTCAGTTTATGGGAGGTAGTATGGGATCCGTGGTCGGGGAGAAAATCACCCGTTTGATTGAGCACGCTACTCAAAAATTTCTACCTCTTATTATAGTGTGTGCATCAGGGGGGGCACGTATGCAAGAAGGAAGTTTGAGCTTGATGCAAATGGCTAAAATATCTTCTGCTTTATATGATTATCAATCAAATAAAAAGTTATTTTATGTACCAATCCTTACATCTCCTACTACAGGTGGGGTGACTGCCAGTTTTGGTATGTTGGGGGATATCATTATTGCTGAACCCAATGCATACATTGCATTTGCGGGTAAAAGAGTAATTGAACAAACATTAAATAAAACAGTACCTGAAGGTTCACAAGCGGCTGAATATTTATTCCAGAAGGGCTTATTTGATCTAATCGTACCACGTAATCTTTTAAAAAGCGTTCTGAGTGAGTTATTTCAGCTTCACGCTTTCTTTCCTTTGAATCAAAATTCAATTATCAATTAAAGGGCATTAACTATTTTATTTGTAGAAAACAAGTAGTTAGTTTATCGGAAGCCAAGTAAAAATAAGATGAACGGGGTTTCTTTGTTAACATCATAAGATTTAGAAAACAAGAGCAAAAGACGAAGAAAAAAATATATAATAATTAATAATCAAGGCGATTATCATATATATCTTTTTTACCATATAGAAATTTTACCATATAGAAAGATGAATAAGTCCATTATATACTCACTTAGATATATATACTGAGACCTATACTAATTTCATTTAAATTCGAATTTCATAAATATTAATTAATTCAATTATTAATTAATAATAATTATAATTCTTAATTATAATCATTATAAGATCTCTTTATAAATATAAAAAATTTCTAAATAAGAATAATAGGTACAAATAATAAATCGAGGTATCCATTCTATGATAACTTTCGACTTTCCTTCTGTGTTGGTGCCTTTAGTAGGCCTAGTACTCCCGGCAATGGCAATGGCTTCTTTATCTCTTCATGTTCAAAACAATAAGACTGTTTAGATCTGATGGGCCCAACTCTCATTCATTTTTTTCAAAACATAGACTTGTATCATAACGCAGATAACCATTTTTTGAAATATGGTATAACATTCCGCCGACCATAAAAGAGAGGCTTTTATGCTTATACCTGTAAAAAGATGATATATTAAGTCAAGGAATTCTATCGATTTTATTTCGATTTGAAAATATATCAGCATCGACGGATGGCTGAAATGTAAAGTTGACGTATGTATATCGATGGGATCATACGAAGGGTATGTTATTATTTTAAATCGAACCAATTTCACGAATTCCTCTTAAAAGTTGACAGCAACCTAGTACTAGTTGATGAGAGTTACTTCGGAAACAAAAAAAATAAAGTCTGGGGTATTTTCTTAATTCCAATAAAACGAAACCGGATCAAGTATGAGTTGTCGATCAGAGCATATATGGATAGAACCTATAACGGGGTCGAGAAAAACAAGTAATTTATGCTGGGCCCTTATCCTTTTTTTAGGGTCATTGGGATTCTTATTGGTTGGAACTTCCAGTTATCTTGGTAGAAACTTGATATCTTTATTTCCGTCTCAGCAAATCCTTTTTTTTCCACAGGGGATCGTGATGTCTTTCTATGGGATCGCGGGTCTCTTTATTAGCTCCTATTTGTGGTGCACACTTTCGTTGAATGTAGGGGGTGGTTATGATCGATTTGATAGAAAAGAAGGAATAGTGTGTATTTTTCGTTGGGGATTTCCTGGAAAAAATCGCCGCATCTTCCTCCAATTCTTTATAAAGGATATTCAGTCCGTCAGAATAGAAGTTAAAGAGGGTATTTATGCGCGTCGTGTGCTTTATATGGACATCAGAGGTCAGGGGGCCATTCCCTTGACTCGTACTGATGAGAATGTTACTCCACGGGAAATTGAACAAAAAGCTGCCGAATTGGCCTATTTTTTGCGTGTACCGATTGAAGTATTTTGATATAATGATAGAAAAAACAATATTCATTACTTAAATGAAGTGGTTCTTTCGGGCATTCATCGAAAGGAGATACTTGCTTGGAATTTGACTCATTTCGATACCTGGAAACAAAATTTTTTGATTGTTTTCTTCATTCGAATTCGAAGTGGATTCTTAATCTATTTCTTTATTCTTTCTCAATTCAAAGAAAAACTGCGAAATCATACACAAATAAAAAGCGAATAGATTCATAGGTTCGATACCTTGTAATAGAACTCATGCATGAGAGAAATATTGGATCGCATAGAGTTAACTAATGAGGTGGATTCATTAAAAATTCACAGATGAAATGAAAAATGGCAAAAAAGAAAGCATTCACTCCTCTTTTATATCTTGCATCTATAGTATTTTTGCCCTGGTGGATTTCTCTCTCATTTAATAAAAGTCTGGAATCTTGGGTTACTAATTGGTGGAATACTAGGCAATCCGAAATCTTTTTGAATGGTATTCAAGAAAAGAATATTCTAGAAAAATTCATAGAATTAGAGGAAATCTTTCTCTTGGAGGAAATGATCAAGGAATATTCGGAGACATATCTACAAAACCTTCGTATAGGAATCCACAAAGAAACGATCCAATTCATCAAGATACACAACGTGGATCGTATCCATACGATTTTGCACTTCTCGACAAATCTAATCTGTTTCATTATTCTAAGTGGTTATTCTATTTGGGGTAATGAAGAACTTGGCATTCTTAACTCTTGGGCCCGGGAATTCCTATATAACTTAAGTGACACAATAAAAGCTTTTTCTATTCTTTTATTAACTGATTTATGTATCGGATTCCATTCGCCCCACGGTTGGGAACTTATTATTGGGTCTGTCTACAAAGATTTTGGATTTGTTCATAATGAACAAATTTTATCTGGTCTTGTTTGTACTTTTCCAGTCATTCTAGATACACTTTTTAAATTTTGGATTTTCCGTTATTTAAATCGGGTTTCTCCGTCACTTGTAGTGATTTATCATTCAATGAATGATTGAAAAAAGATTCACTAATAAAGATTCACTAATATTAATAAAATTCGAATGTTTCTTACTTTGTAGTTCGATATAAGCAAAGTGTAGAAAATCCTACTTACTCTTTCTATTTCTGCCCATCCCGAAGATTTATACATTATTCCAGCAAAATTCTTCCAGTAAATAGCAGAATCGCGGCTAGGGAACTATATTAGCGACCTACCCAATTTATTGTAGAAATTTTTGGGATCAATGGTTGGACCATGCAAACTAGAAAGGCTTTTTCTTGGATAAAGGAACAAATTACTCGATCCATTTGCGCATCGTTCATGATATATATCATAACTCGGACATCCATTTCAAGTGCATATCCTATTTTTGCACAGCAGGGTTATGAAAATCCACGAGAAGCGACTGGGCGTATTGTATGTGCCAATTGCCATTTAGCTAATAAGCCCGTGGATATTGAAGTTCCACAAGCCGTACTTCCGGATACTGTATTTGAAGCAGTTGTTCGAATCCCTTATGATATGCAACTAAAACAAGTTCTTGCGAATGGTAAAAGGGGAGCTTTAAATGTAGGGGCTGTTCTTATTTTACCGGAGGGTTTTGAGTTAGCTCCTGTCGATCGGATTTCTCCCGAGATGAAAGAAAAGATAGGCAATATTTCTTTTCAGAGCTACCGCCCCAATAAAAAAAATATTCT